TAAAAATTCAATTAATCTTTTGATAAAATTGCTATGCTTAGTGTGTGACTCGTTGGTTTTTTGAGGGTTAGTATAAAAAAACCAGCCCCATAGTATAAACAAATAACTATAGAAGTAATAACCAACTCATCACTTCGTATTATCTGGATCCAAAGAACCAGTCAAGATATGATATATTGTTCATATTGTTGTAGCAACTGAAATCTTTTTTTATTAAAAAAATCTGCTTCTAAGTTGTCAATCGAAATATAAAATAAAGGGTATGGATAAATGGAAGGATGAGAGAAAGAAAGAAAAAGAATATTGATGATATATAATTCCAATATGTAAGGTCTATGAGTCATCTCAGAAAAAAAGCTGTGTAATAAAGCATCAATACGGATTCATCATTAAATGGATCTGCTCATCGAACAAAAAATAAAGAGCTTCGAGCCAATAAAGACTAAGAATATTGACTCAAGAACTAATAGCTCCATTGTAGAATTCAGACCTAACCATTAAGTAAGAAGCGATGGGAACGATGGAACCTGTGAATTCAAAAGATTCTAGTGAAAATGAATTCGAATGATTCATTGATCGGGATGGCGGAACCGACCAGAGACCAATTCATCTATTCGGAAAAATTATGAACTAATGATAGAACTGAAATAGAAATTGAAAGAGTAAATATTCGCCCGCGAAAACTTTATTTTCTTGGATTGCTAAATTTGGGTCAATCCAATACTATAAAGAGTAAAACAAAAGAAAGATTCGTTTTAACATTCTAAAAACCATATATATATAAATATAAGAAAAAAATAGTTATTTAATATATTTAGTTATCTATACAAACAAGATATACAAATTAGTAATAGATTTGATCTAGATTAAATGAAATCTATGATTCAGTATATTACTTATTAAATACATGTATATCTTAATTCAAATTAGATTATATCTGAATTGAATTCAAATTAAATTGAATTCATTTTATTCGCGAGGAGCTGGATGAGAAGAAACTCTCACGTCCGGTTCTGTAGTAGAGATGGAATTCAAAACAAACCATCAACTATAACCCCAAAAGAACCAGATTCCGTAAACAACATAGAGGAAGAATGAAGGGAATATCTTATCGAGGTAATGATATTTGTTTTGGTAAATACGCTCTTCAGGCACTTGAACCCGCTTGGATCACATCTAGACAAATAGAAGCAGGTCGACGAGCAATGACACGAAATGCACGTCGCGGTGGAAAAATATGGGTTCGTATATTTCCAGATAAACCAGTTACAGTAAGACCCGCAGAAACACGTATGGGTTCGGGTAAAGGCTCTCCCGAATATTGGGTAGCTGTTGTTAAACCAGGTCGAATCCTTTATGAAATGGGTGGAGTAACAGAAAATATAGCCAGAAGGGCTATTTCAATAGCAGCGTCCAAAATGCCTATACGAGCTCAATTCATCATTTCGGGATAAAAAAGAAATAAGCCTTGGGTAAAAAAAAAAAAATAGCGGATGCAGGTTTCTTTTTTTGGACAAACAATATTTCTTTTTTTCTTCGACCTTTGCATTGTAAAAAACAGATAAAAAAATGATATGATTCAACCTCAGACCCATTTGAATGTAGCAGATAACAGCGGGGCTCGAGAATTGATGTGTATTCGAATCATAGGAGCTAGCAATCGTCGATATGCTCATATTGGTGACGTTATTGTTGCTGTGATCAAAGACGCAGTTCCAAACATGCCTCTAGAAAGATCAGAAGTGGTCAGAGCTGTAATTGTCCGTACTTGTAAAGAACTTAAACGTGACAACGGTATGATAATACGATATGATGACAATGCTGCAGTTGTGATTGATCAAGAAGGAAACCCAAAAGGAACTCGAGTTTTTGGTGCGATTGCCCGAGAATTGAGACAGTTAAATTTTACTAAAATAGTTTCATTAGCTCCCGAGGTATTATAAAATGAGACCACGATATGGTTATAGTAGGGTATTTAAAAGAAATAGATTAAGATTAATTTAGTAGATTTTGTCTCACGTATATACTTTTTAAAATTAATATTCATAAACAAGTAAAAAAAAAAAAAGAAAAACATGTTGATTATATCCAAATTTGGAGGCACCAATAATTTTAATTAATCATGGGTAGTGATACTATTGCTGACATAATAACCTCTATACGAAATGCCGATATGTATAGAAAAAGCGTGGTTCGAGTAGCATCTACTAATATCAGCCAAAGTATTGTTAAAATACTTTTACGAGAGGGTTTTATCGAAAACGTGAGAAAACATCGAGAAAACAACAAATATTTTTTGGTTTTAACCCTACGACATAGAAGGAATAGGAAAAGGTCTTATAGAAATCTTTTAAATTTAAAACGGATCAGTCGGCCGGGTCTACGAATCTATTCTAACTATCAAGGAATTCCTAGAATTTTAGGTGGGATGGGGGTTGTAATTCTTTCTACCTCTCGGGGTATAATGACAGACCGAGAAGCTCGACTAGAAAGAATAGGCGGAGAAATTTTGTGTTATATATGGTAATCCTTCTAATATCTGAATTGAATACGAAACTTCTTCTTTGTGAAAAAGAAAAGAGAAGGGGTGGGTTGTCTAATAGGGTTCTTCCTCCACTAGTTGATACTTCAAGGGGGTTTTACCTGAAATGAAAGAACAAAAATGGATTCATGAAGGTTTAATTACTGAATCGCTTCCCAACGGCATGTTCCGGGTTCGTTTAGATAATGAAGATATGATTCTAGGTTATGTTTCAGGAAAGATCCGACGTAGTTTTATACGGATACTGCCAGGAGATAGAGTCAAAATTGAATTAAGTCGTTATGATTCAACCAGAGGCCGTATAATTTATCGACTCCGCAACAAAGATTCGAAAGATTAGGTGTTTTTTCAACTTCACTATTTCTTTCGTAGGAATAGGATTAGAAATGGAAAATTTCAAGAAACTTATTTTCTTCCAAGAAGTGGATTCAAAATTAAAGTAAGGAGTGGCAAATATGAAAATAAGAGCTTCTGTTCGTAAAATTTGTGAAAAATGTCGACTAATCCGTCGTCGGGGACGAATTATAGTAATTTGTTCCAACCCAAGACATAAACAAAGACAAGGATAATCAGACTCGTTAAAGACCTGATATACAAATAAGAAGGGGGACCTATTTTGACATGAAATGGATATATCCATATATCTCTGACTCAAATTTATGAGATGATAAAATATGGCAAAAGCTATACCGAAAAAAGGTTCACGTGGACGTATTGGTTCACGTAAGAGTACACGTAGAATACCAAAGGGGGTTATTCATATTCAAGCAAGTTTCAATAATACCATTGTGACTGTTACAGATGTACGGGGGCGAGTGGTTTCTTGGTCCTCTGCCGGTACTTGTGGCTTCCGAGGTACAAGAAGAGGGACGCCATTTGCTGCTCAAACCGCAGCGGGAAATGCTATTCGTACAGTAGTAGATCAAGGTATGCAACGAGCAGAAGTCATGATTAAAGGTCCCGGTCTCGGAAGAGACGCAGCATTACGAGCTATTCGCAGAAGTGGTATACTATTAACTTTCGTACGGGATGTAACCCCTATGCCACATAATGGCTGTAGACCCCCGAAAAAAAGACGTGTGTAGAAATAAAGATTGAAGATATTTCAATAGCAAGAGAAACAAGAGAAATAAATGATTCAATGATCTGATCAAATAATATTATTATGGTTCGAGAGAAAGTAACAGTATCTACTCGGACACTACAGTGGAAGTGTGTTGAATCAAGAGCAGACACTAAGCGTCTTTTTTATGGGCGCTTTATTCTGTCTCCGCTTATGAAAGGTCAAGCAGACACAATAGGCATTGCGATGCGAAGAGCTTTGCTTGGAGAAATAGAAGGAACATGTATCACACGCGCAAAATCTGAGAAAATACCACACGAATATTCTACCATAATGGGTATTCAAGAATCAGTACATGAAATTTTAATGAATTTGAAAGAAATCGTATTGAGAAGTAATCTCTATGGAACTTGTGAGGCGGCTATTTGTGTCAGGGGCCCTGGATATGTAACTGCTCAAGATATCATCTTACCGCCTTATGTAGAAATCATCGATAATACACAGCATATAGCTAGCTTGACGGAACCCATTGAGTTGGTTATTGGATTACAAATAGAGAAGAATCGCGGATATCTTATAAAAGCGCCAAATACCTTTCAAGATGGAAGTTATCCTATAGATCCTGTATTCATGCCTGTTCGACATGCGAATCATAGTATTCATTCTTATAATGATAAACAAGAGATACTATTTCTCGAAATATGGACAAATGGAAGTTTAACTCCTAAAGAAGCACTTCACGAAGGCTCCCGGAATTTGATTGATTTATTGATTCCCTTTTTACATACCGAAGAAGAAAATTTAAATTTAGAGGACAATCAACACATGGTTCCTTTACCCCCTTTTACCTTTTATGATAAATTGGCTAAACTAACAAAAAAAAAAAAAAAAATGGAGTTGAAATCGATTTTTATTGACCAATCAGAATTGCCTCCCAGGATCTATAATTGCCTCAAAAGGTCCAATATATATACATTGTTGGACCTTTTGAATAACAGTCAAGAAGATCTTATGAAAATAGAGCATTTTCGCATAGAAGATGTAAAACAAATTTTAGGCATTCTAGAAAAAAATTTCGTAATTGATTTACCAAAAAATAAGTTTTAAATCCATTGGATTTTTTTCATCTTTTTTTTTAGAAAAAGGCCGAAAATAGGTTTTGAATCTTTAGCACAATTCATATATTCGGAATCGGCATAGATTCATAATTTAATTGAATAGATGTATCTAGGGAGAATTCACTTTGAAGCGACTGTTCCCTAGATACACACGTCGTGATATTTTATTTCACAATTGAATCAATTTAAAATTTCACAATTGAATCAATTTAAAAAAGACCTAAAGTTAGGGATTTATCAATAGGTAATGTTGCACCAATACCCAACCAAAGGGCCA